TGAGTATACCGAATTAGTATAGCTATCCTTCCTATAGCACAGCAATCCTGTTTGGCTTGGTCCCGAAACAGAATTCCCTTCTTTTTTTTCTTCTTTGTTCTTTGTCTATAGGGAAACCACATGTTATTCAAGGCATCAATAGAAACCCCAATTTTTGGGGTCCTACTTATTTTCATTGTCTTCGGAATAGTAGAATAATTTAATTTGGAATAGTGACCAGGATCTTGGGAAAACCTAAGTTAATGATCAATAGGTTTGGATAAAGAATTTAGGAAGGATATTCTCATATTGACGCAATACAAGGATAAGTATATGCGAAATCTATCCCTTTTTAGTTAAAAGTTTTATTCGAATCCAACTTTTCCCTTTAAGGAATTAAATTGGTTAGTATAAAATACTATCTAAAAAATAGAAAATCGAATAGTAGATAATCCGTTATGAAAGAAACGGAATACATTCTTTGAAGAATCAAGATTCGTAATCAATCCTATCTTGTTTGTTGGATTAGGTCTAACTTTCTTAACCAAACTGCAAGCATGTAACTTTACGAGAAGAAATAGGGAAAGACAGAAGATAGAACTTAAAAGAAAAAGATAATTGAAGTAACTCGTCTTCGAATCAACTTTGGTTGGGGTTCGAAAAATGAATAAATAAAAATAAAGTAAATTTTTTCCTTTTTCTGGGGGGTCTTCGGGAGTCTTGGAATGGTTTTCTTCTCCTCTTATTCCATATGGAATACAATGAGTTAAAATAAGAAGGAATAGGGGACGACCATTTGCTCTAAAAAGAGGATTAAATCCTATTGAAAAAGAAATAATCTGAAATAGAAAGAACTTTTTTCAAATTCCATTCTTTAGTTATCTTTTATTCCAAAATTCCCAAAAAATCCAATTTCATTTTTCAATGGGTTTAGATGATCTAGTTCTTAATATTATTACTTTACTTAACTGACAGATTCCACAATAAATCTCTTGATTCGGAATTAGGGACTCATGTCCCATCTGATGAATCGATTTTCTTTTACACTTCTGTATCTCGCTCTATCTTGTTTTTTAGTATTATCTAAAATAACCGATGAATTAGGAATTTTCCATAACTTAGGTAAGTGCTTTACCAACATATGTAGTGTAGTAAAAAAAAAATGGAATTTAACCCCTTCATGCTTACTATAACTAGTTATTTCGGTTTTCTACTGGCTGCTTTAACTATAACCCCAGCTCTATTTATTGGCTTGAACAAGATACGTCTTATTTGAAATGAATTGAATGAATAAGTCAGAAAATAAGAATCTTTCTTTTGGATTCCTGATATTATAGGACCCTTTTCCACGCTAATTACCAATTCTTTTTTTGGTCATTGAGATTCGTGGATAATTTAGACTATTATTTAGAGATAGATCGTACCTCTTTTTTTATCCCCTCGAACAAATCGAAATGATTGAAGTTTTTCTATTTGGAATCGTCTTAGGCCTAATTCCTATTACTTTAGCGGGATTATTCGTGACTGCGTATTTGCAATACAGGCGTGGGGATCAGTTGGATCTTTGATTGAGTAATATTTATTTTTTTTGATTGACCTCCTCCAGACTAGAGAGGAGGTCAAATTGGAGTTGTAATTCGACTTTGTTTTTTTTTTTTAAGTTATTTTACTCTGTTTCGACATAAGATAGATGGAATCACGCTCTGTAGGATTTGAACCTACGACATCGGGTTTTGGAGACCCGCGTTCTACCAAACTGAACTAAGAGCGCTTTCAAAAAGAAAATCCTTTTATACTCCTAATGTGTCTCACGTACGTATAGTATCCACAAATTCAAGTTATATACACTTTAATGGATCTCCCCGCTACTGCCCATAAAGAAGAGAGAAGTAATAGGTAGGGATGACAGGATTTGAACCTGTGACATTTTGTACCCAAAACAAACGCGCTACCAAGCTGCGCTACATCCCTTTTTCAAATTGTTGTACAATGCCATTGTACACAATTCCTTTCTTGTTTTCCACATCGTAATTTCCTTCTATTTCTCTATCTATATAGAACTTTCTTATCATTTCTTGTTTTTGGTCTCATATAATCAAGGAAGGGTATATATCTAAAATCCAGTGGAATTTCGCCTATAAAAGAAAGATTACTATTCCTTAGTAATGTATAGGAAGAAGGGGTCATCCTTTTCTTTTTTAGGGATAGGAAAATCTCGTCTATATGGTTCATTCTATATATATAGAATATTGATTTTGTTTTTTTAGTTAGGAATTTCGCCTAAATAAAGAAATACAAACGATCTTGGGCAAGAGTATCTGATCATATATGTATTCCAATAAGGAAGGAGGATTTTCAATGCGGGATATAAAAACATATCTCTCTGTAGCACCCGTGCTAAGTACTCTATGGTTTGGGGCTTTAGCAGGTTTATTGATAGAAATTAATCGTTTATTCCCAGATGCTTTGTCATTCCCTTTTTTTTAATTCTAGTTATTCCTATACGAGAGATAGAATTTTTCGTGACATGACGAAAATTTTCTTTTAATTCTTTTTTAGTATACGAAGCAAAAAGAAAGAAAAGATGGATTGGGTTGAACCTCAGCGTCATCAAAAATTTGGTAAATCTCATTTTGGAAGAAAACATAAATTTAATTAAAAGCGGTATCCAAGCTAAGTCAGGCCTCACAAGAAGCCGGGCTTGCTACTTAAATGAAAGGATTTCGAAGCTAAATCCTTGCTAATTCGACAAGGATTGTATTCTTTAATTATTTCTCCATTTTTTATTCTATTGGATTTTATTCTTCTTTTTCGGATCCAATATAGAAGAATAAAAGAACAGGTATAAGAATTAAGTTAAGTCGATCCAAAAAGGAAAGGAGGTTCATGGCAAAGGGCAAAGATGTTAGAATCAGAGTGATTTTGGAATGTATCAGTTGTGTTCGAAAGGGTACCAATAAGGAATCGATGGGGATTTCTAGATATAGTACTCAAAAGAATCGCCACAATACACCCGGACAATTAGAATTAAGAAAATTTTGTCGTTATTGCCGCAAGCATACGACTCATAATGAAATAAAGAAATAGGAGCATCGTGTGTTCCATTTTTCCAAAGAACAGAAAGAGTAAGAACTTCTTATTAAATATATAGAACATAGATGGAACACAAAATACAAATCAACTTATCTGATTTTAGGTAGATATTATTTCATATGTATTGTATAGAGGGTTTATATTTTTATATATAGGATATGAATTAAATAATATATGGACCAAAGAAAGACTACTTCTTCTGGATCCAAAATTAATAAAATAAAGAAATCCATTTTTTTTTTTTCAAATTTTTAAATAAGGAATAAATCATGTATATATCTAAACAACCTTTTCGTAAATCTAAGCAACCTTTTTTTCGTAAATCCAAACAAACTTTTCATAAATCCAAGCAACCTTTTCGTAAATCCAAACAACCTTTTCGTAAATCCAAACAACCTTTTCGTAGGCGTTCCCGAATTGGTCCGGGGGATCGAATTGATTATAGAAACATGAGCTTAATTAATCGATTTATTAGTGAACAAGGAAAAATATTATCCAGACGAATAAATAGATTAACCTTGAAACAACAAAGATTAATTACTCTTGCTATAAAACAGGCTCGTATTTTATCTTTCTTACCATTCCGTAACTATGAAAATGAGAAGCAATTTCAAGCCCAGTCAATTTCAATAATTACTGGTCCTAGACACAGAAAAAATAGACATATTCCTCAATTAACACAAAAGTTCAATTCCAATCGAAATTTAAGAAACTCCAACCAGAATTTAAGAAACAACAATCGGAGCTTAAGTTCCGATTGTTGATGTTTTATTCGAAAGGGTCAGACTCATATATAAATAAAGTAATCCAGTTTAGATTCTTTTGTTTGTTATAAGAAAAGAAAGAAAAATGGGAAAAAAGAAATAGTTTTTTATTTATTGCAACATGCTCGTTGATTCCTACCACTTAATCTTAATTTATTGTATCTTCCCGGAGTTCCCTCTCCGGGAATTCGGTTTTAATTATTCCTGTATATTACTTTTTTATCCCTTTAATTGATGGTCTTTATTTTATTGGAAATCGTGTAAAGATTATTTGGATTTAATACAGCTACTTGTGCAAGCATTTTACGATTAAGTATCAATTCCTTTTTGTACAGATTGTGTATTAATTTACTATAACTATCGAATACTTTATATATCCGTGTTGCTGCGTTTATCCGAGTGATCCACAAACGACGAAAATCCCTCTTTTGCCTGCCTCTATCTCGATGAGAAGAAACAAAAGCTCTTCTTACTTGTTGAGTAATCATTCGATTAAGTCTTAAATGAGCCCCTCTAAAGTTTGAGGCAAATGAACGCATTTTTGTTCGTCGTCTCCGAGCTATATATCCTCGCGGAACTCTGGTCATTGAATCAAATTAACCTTAATGAATAACTAATGATTTCTCTTCTTTTAACCGTACTTTTTCCCATTAATAACAAAACGGATTATTCCGATATATAAAATATGAATTCCAATGGCTTTTGCTACTATAACCTTCCCAACCACGATTTTTTATTCTATCCCCTTCAGTTATTTCGCATAGAAATAACAAATTCTAACGATACTAAAAAAACAGTGGGTTCCATCGTTTCTATGGTTCTCTTTTAAACGGTGAGGCCCTCTCTATACACCGGAGCCCTTTCTTTCATCAAAAGGTATTGTGAACTTGTATAGTTCACAGTCTTTGGCTCTACCTATCCATTATAGAGTAAATCGCTCTTTTCACAATAAATAAGAGTTATTCATACAGTGACGGTATTTAATTATGAAAGTTGGCTAAGTAGCTGACCCTTTAGTCCGTTCTTTTAAGATAAAGGAGCATAAGCCTTTTCTTTTTATTACTATTTCCTCCGCTTAATCGATAACCATTTGCTACCGATGGGGGAATTGCTTCTTCCAATCTAGATGATTGGATTTGCACCAAAGGAAACCATAAATTCTATATACCGTAGAAATATAGGAGAGAGAAGCTCTATCCTATTCATTGGTACCGATCATGGATATTTCAAAAATTGTCTTATTTGTTTGAACTCATGATCTGAACGAGTCGCACATACACCCTAGCACATGTTCCTCGACGCTGAGGACATCCCTTAAGCGCGGGCGTTTTTCTAGCATTTCGTATTGGCTGTCTTGCATTTCTAATAAGTTGTTTAACCGTTGGCATGTCGTATGTATATAGAAAAAAATGGATTGGTTTAGATCGATCTTAACCTGATGATTCATCATCATGAAGTATTTCTATTTTCTATAAAATCGCATAAAACCCGAATTTAGGTTTGAAATAAATTTACAAGAAATTCAGCCACTACCAATCCTTAAACATTTCTGGAAACCATACTGGATCAGTATCGCAGTGCTCGTCAATCATTTCATCCCCTACAATATCGACAAGTCCATAAGCTTTGGCTTCGTCTGCTGACATAAAAACATCCCTTTCCATGTCTTCGGATACAACCCAAAAAGGCTTGCCTGTTCTTAGTGCATAAACCCTTGTGATCATTTCGCGAACTTTGTGTAACTCTTCCACTTCTAGTAAAAATTCTGGTGTCCTTGCCCGATAATAAGCACTAGCCGGTTGGTGAAGCATAATTCTAGCATGAGGGAATGCTATACGTTTAGTGGGTTCTCCTCCAAGCAGAATGAAGGAAGCCATGGACGCGGCTATTCCGAGGCATATTGTATATATATCTGGTGTCACCGTTTGCATCGTATCAAAAATCGCCATTCCTGAGATTAGCCACCCGCCGGGGGAGTTTATAAACAAAAAAATATCGCTAATTCCATCTTCTATACTGAGATATACCATGAGACCTGTAATATGATTCGTGATCTCGCAACGAATCTCTTGACCTAAAAAAAGTGTCCTTTCTCGATACATAACATTGTATAAGTCAACCCAAGTCGCTTCTTCATCTCCGGGAATCCGGTAAGGTACTTTTGGAACACCAATGGGCATATTAGATTAATATTATTAGATTTAAGTAAGAAAACTACACTTTAATATGGAAACTTAAGAATGGAAAAGAAAGAAAGAATCCGCAGTTTATTATCTTCATTTTTTTCTTATTCTATAAGAATACTATAGATTCTATTAATACATAGATTGAAATGCTACATAGATTGAAAAATTATACATATAAGGAAGGTAAGACAGATTGAATAAAGAAAAAGGAATCTGTGATTCGAATGATAAACAAAGAGGGATTAGGGATCTATTCTTCGTTTTTCGAAATAGCCCAAGCTACCCATTGCATATTGGCACTTATCGAGTATAGAATAGATCTGCTTCTCTTTCTTCTTACAAACAGAATTGGCTTCTTATTTTTAATGGAATGAAATAAATATTCACGCTTTCTGACACAGAATCCCTTAGAAGGGTTAGGTACATAGGATATGGATAGTCTTTTCCAATGCGATAAAATAAAACGACATCGTGTCTATTTTTCTTTGCTAAAGGGGTATTTCCATGGGTTTGCCTTGGTATCGTGTTCATACTGTCGTATTGAATGATCCGGGTCGATTGCTTTCGGTGCATATAATGCATACAGCTCTAGTTTCTGGTTGGGCTGGCTCGATGGCTTTATACGAATTAGCGGTTTTTGATCCCTCTGATCCTGTTCTGGATCCAATGTGGAGACAAGGTATGTTCGTCATCCCCTTCATGACTCGTTTAGGAATAACCAATTCGTGGGGTGGTTGGAGTATTTCAGGAGGAACTATAACGAATCCGGGTATTTGGAGTTATGAAGGTGTGGCAGGTGCGCATATTGTGTTTTCTGGCTTGTGTTTCTTGGCAGCTATCTGGCATTGGGTATATTGGGACCTAGAAATATTCTGTGATGAGCGGACGGGAAAACCTTCTTTGGATTTGCCCAAGATCTTTGGAATTCATTTATTTCTTGCAGGGGTGGCTTGTTTTGGCTTTGGTGCATTTCATGTAACCGGTTTGTATGGTCCTGGGATATGGGTGTCCGATCCTTATGGACTAACAGGAAAAGTACAAGCTGTAAATCCTGCGTGGGGTGCAGAAGGTTTTGATCCTTTCGTTCCGGGAGGAATAGCTTCGCATCATATTGCTGCGGGTACACTGGGCATATTAGCGGGCCTATTCCATCTTAGTGTCCGTCCGCCTCAACGTCTATACAAAGGATTACGTATGGGCAATATTGAAACTGTACTTTCCAGTAGTATCGCTGCTGTTTTTTTTGCAGCTTTCGTAGTTGCCGGAACTATGTGGTATGGATCGGCAACTACCCCAATCGAATTATTTGGACCTACTCGTTATCAGTGGGATCAGGGATACTTTCAGCAAGAAATATATCGAAGAGTTAGCGATGGGTTAGCCGAAAATCTTAGTTTATCAGAAGCTTGGTCTAAAATTCCCGAAAAATTAGCTTTTTATGATTATATTGGTAATAATCCGGCAAAGGGGGGATTATTCAGAGCAGGCTCAATGGACAATGGGGATGGAATAGCTGTTGGATGGTTAGGACATCCCGTCTTTAGAGATAAAGAAGGGCGCGAGCTTTTTGTACGTCGTATGCCTACTTTTTTTGAAACATTTCCGGTAGTTTTGGTAGATGAAGAGGGAATTGTGAGAGCGGACGTTCCTTTTAGAAGAGCAGAATCCAAATATAGCGTTGAACAAGTAGGCGTAACGGTGGAGTTCTATGGTGGCGAACTTAATGGAGTAAGTTATTCTGATCCTGCTACTGTAAAAAAATATGCGAGGCGTGCCCAATTAGGAGAAATTTTTGAATTAGATCGAGCTACTTTGAAATCAGATGGTGTTTTTCGCAGCAGTCCAAGGGGTTGGTTCACTTTTGGTCATGCTACCTTTGCTTTGCTCTTCTTTTTCGGACACATTTGGCATGGCGCTCGAACCTTGTTCCGAGATGTTTTTGCTGGTATTGATCCAGACTTGGATGCTCAAGTAGAATTTGGGACATTCCAAAAAGTTGGGGATCCAACTACAAGGAGACAGACAATCTGATACCACATTGCTATGGTATCTTTCGCCTCTCTTTTTTGATTTGATATGGGAAACATCTCCTGTCCTTTCTTTGACTCTTTTTCTTTTTTTTTATATGGGAAATGATCCCAAATGACAAGTGAATAGGTGTGGAAGTTATAATTGTAAATAAACCACGATCGAATCTATGGAAGCATTGGTTTATACGTTCCTTTTAGTTTCGACTTTAGGGATAATTTTTTTCGCTATCTTCTTCCGAGAACCACCTAAGGTTCCGACTAAAAAATGAAATAATTTAATTGAAGTAAGAAGTCTCCCAGCTGGGAGACTTCTTACTTCAATTAGTCCCCATGTTCTTCGAATGGATCTCTTAATTGTTGAGAGGGTTGCCCAAACGCGGTATATAAGGCATACCCAGTAAAGCTTACAAGTAAACCAGATATGGAGATGGCGACTAAAGTTGCTGTTTCCATTTTTATCGAATTTCAAGATTACAATGGATCTATGATAAAGATCGTGTATTTACAACTACAACGGAATAGTATACAAAGTCAACACCAATGATTAAATAGAATTTATGGCTACACAAACCGTTGAAGATAGTTCTAGACCTAGGCCAAAACGAACTGGCGCAGGTAGTTTATTGAAACCCTTGAATTCGGAATATGGGAAAGTCGCTCCGGGTTGGGGGACTACTCCTTTTATGGGGGTTGCAATGGCTTTATTCGCGATATTCCTATCTATCATTTTAGAAATTTATAATTCTTCTGTTTTACTGGACGGAATTTTAATGAATTAGGTTTCTACTAACTAAAACTATGAAGTCATAGTTTTTCCATCCAAAAAGGGTCTTTCTGCTTTAAGCTCCACATTTCTAGACATTCTGGTAGTTCGACCGTGGATTTTTTTGTTTTGGTATCTCTGGAATATGAGTGTGTGACTTGTTAGAATTGATCCTATTGATAATACATAGAAAGGGCCTGTTCTCTCTATCAAGATGATTCTAATTCGTCGGATATTATTTATTCTAGTATCTGGAACACGAAATACATAGAGTGGATCAAGAAAAAAAAATGGAACTATGATTCATACTCACTATTTAGACCTCGCAACCAGACTGAAAAAAAAAAATTCAAGTAGTTCTTAATAAAAAAAGAACTTTTCTTCTTTCCAATTTTGTTTGCCCAAAAGACAACTTTTTTTCTCTCGATTTTGTCGAGTCATTACACCAATTCAATAAATGATCATCAAGCGGTTCTTATTCGAAGAACCCTTGCCTTTTGTTTAGCTTGAGACTCAATCATCGTGGCTCTAGTATGAATCTAAGGTTTTAATTGAACTGATTTATAGGATCGCAACAAGATAATTTCTATTAGAAAACCACTATAAATTTTTATTTATTTTACTAGTAAAATAAATAAAATAAATAAAAAATAGGGAAGAGAAAAGTCAAGAGGCCTCTAATGATCAACATAAGGGAAAGAAAGACAGATGAGCTAACTTGAGGTTTTTGGCATTATCATCACAAAGAAGAAATTCTGGATTTTTCTTATTTAATATCTTCAAGGCAAATTGATACAATCCTGTGGCTGATGAAGTTTTGAACCTTTTTTTTCTAATATCCGTTGAAAATTTGTGTGTTTCTGCTTGAGCCGTACGAGATGAAATTTTCATATACGGTTCTCGGAGGGGGAGTCGAGCTAGTTACCTATCTCAATAAAGTATATGATTGGTTTGAGGAACGTCTTGAGATTCAGGCAATTGCGGATGATATAACGAGTAAATATGTTCCTCCTCATGTAAACATATTTTATTGTTTAGGGGGAATTACACTTACTTGTTTTTTAGTACAAGTTGCTACCGGTTTTGCTATGACTTTTTACTACCGACCAACCGTTACAGAGGCTTTTTCCTCCGTTCAATATATAATGACGGAGGCCAACTTTGGTTGGTTAATCCGATCAGTTC